GCATTTTTTTTTCGTTCTTGATACACAATGTTTGGATCATATTTGTGAACAGCTATGCTAGATATTTTTTTCAGGACGGTTCTTATTATTTTCATATTCTAATTTAATTATTGAATAATATAAATTATAAATAGAACCATTCTAAAAAAATATATTATATAAAAATACCCGCCCCCAAAAAAAATTAGAATATTAATAAATTATACTACTAATTAGAGTAGTAATATACTTAATCTTAATATTACTAATTATACTTAATATTACTATATATATTAAATCTATTCTAATAGAAATACTTAATATTTCTATATTAAAAAATACTAAATATTATTCTATTTATTATTTCGTTTATTTATTTTATTAGTTAATTTCTTTTTTATTATATAATATATATAAATTTTATTATATATATAAATTCTATATATTAATATATATTAATATTCTCTATTAATATTTACTATTTATTATTATTATATCAATATATCAATAGAAAAATATAAAAAAGAAATATTTATATAAAATAAATAGATAAATAATTATTATATAAAAATAATTATTTATAAATAATTATTATTTAAAATATAAAAATTTAAAATATAAAAGAAATTCAAAATAAATATAGAAATATAAATTATTCTAGAATTTAGAGAAATATTCTCTATTATATATAAAATTATATACTTATTATACTTATTAGAATTCTCTATTTTCTATTTATATACTCTATTTATAGAATTCTATATATTTTTTTCTATAGAAAAAATATATAGAATTCTATGGAATTAAATTCTATATAATTCTATATATAGAATATGTAATTTCGATGTAGTTTTAGAAAATATATACTTTTTAGTTAATATACTTTTTATTCTATATTACTTTTTATTCTATATAAATATATAAATATAGAATTTATTCTTTTATTCTATGCTAATTTCTAGAATTTATTCTAGTCTATATAATTTCGAATATTATTTCGAAAATTATATAAAACATTTGATTTATAATATAAGATTTTCTCTTTCTATCTATTTTCTATTTCTATCTCTAATTACTACTAGATTCTAATTAATAGATTCATTTAGAATTATCATTTCGAATTCGAATCTAATAATTCAAATAATTATTAATTTTTTTATCACATTAGACTTCATTTCTCAGTTAATTACATTTACAAATTGCAAAAAAGTTTGACCCCTCCCTCGAATTTTTTTTTTTCTTTAGTTGTATTTTGCATTTTGGGAATTTAGACTTCTATTCAATTTGAATATCTTTCGAAATCCAAAAGAGTTCAGGGGAGGGGTCATTTTCATTTCATTTTTGTATCTCGAACAAATAGGTTCAAGAGATGAGAGAATTAAGGATACCTACCAGGAAGACTAATCCAATCCATAATGATGTACCGGAAAATACAACATTTTTGTTACTCGACCAACCATCAGGAGAAGAAAAAACAACGGGTACACTAATCAGTAAGATTGATGAAGTAGCAATTAATGCAAAAACAGCCAGTTGGAAAGCAATAGTCATGTTTCTAATCCTCCAAGCTACCAACAAAAGAACTATACCATTTGATCCCTCTATTAACCAAAAAAATTGTAAAAAAAAAATGCATCATGGGGGGATTGTGCCATGAATTCATTGATTCTATATGACTTCTTACTATTCCTTTCCCATTTTTTTTATTTTAAAACATGGCGTCGAGAATAGTTTTATACTTCACAAATAGTCATACTAGATCTGGCATCCATCTATATATTACAGATATATAAATAGACTTATCGACTCACACCTACTTTCTTTCTATAGTACAGTGATGGTATCAACTCCTATTGCCTTTTCTATTCGGCGAAAAAAAAAAAAGTAAAATAGAAATTATCTTTCGGAGAGATGGCCGAGTGGTTGATAGCTCCGGTCTTGAAAACCGGTATAGTTCGCAAAGAACTATCGAGGGTTCGAATCCCTCTCTCTCCTTTTTTCGATGAATAAATTTATGTGTTTAATGGAAATGGCTCGGCTAGGTAGGATAGCCGAGCCAGAAAAAAAAGAGATTAGATCTAAATGAGTTGAAAAGAAAGGAAAAAAGAATACTTTTTATTTAAGCTAGGACTTAATCTAACCAATCCATATTATTAGAGAATCAAATCGATTCCCACTTTAAGTATCGGATCGCGTGTCTGAATTAATTAAGAGGAGTCATGGAGAGAACGGGTTCAAAATCACGATCAATTCCTTTTTCAAATCCTGCTGCAGCTGCACGAGCCCTCCCCGCGTGCCATAAATGACCTACGAATAGGAAAAAACCTAGAACAAAATGAGAGGTAGCTAACCAACTTCTAGGAGAGACATAATTGACTGCATTGATCTCGGTAGCTACGCCACCTACAGAATTTAATGAACCTAAAGGAGCATGGGTCATATATTCCGCGGAACGGCGTTCTTGCCAAGGTTGTATGTCTTTTTTCAACCTACTCAAGTCCAAACCGTTTGGACCTCTTAG